TGACTCAAGCTAGTACAAAAAAGCCTCTTACGAAAGCCTTCGCCTGTGCCCAAAAATAGGGCTAGGTAAAAGGGTACACACTAGTAGCTGCGAGCCTCTAAGATCAAAGCAAGTTCAATCGTGCCGATTACCTTGGCTTCTGTATCATGATACAGAGAAGAAGCACTCTTGACTCTTGTCGACCGTGACCGTTCATGGTTGGCTAGCTTCGAACAAAAGAAGATAACCCTTCTGTCTGCTTATTACAACCTATTATTTCCTATAATAGCAACCCACTCTAATAAGGTATTATATAATATAATAAACTATTCCCTTACTGTAGGACCCGAATGAGGCCGCTTGGCAAAAAAGAGAAAAAAAGGGCTATTAACCCTGCTTACTCAGCTGCACAAGATCATGCTGCGTTCATCTCTGTATGAAATTCGAATGCTGGACGAGGAAGAAGATCCGCTGGTCGTAGAAGAGGAAACCCTCAAAAGTTCGGCCGAGGACGAGGTCACTTTTATAAGCAAGTGACCTGCCATTGAAAGAGGGGACACGGGTCAAGCTGCAGCAAGCTAAAGCAACTCCCACTTCTTCATAGTCCATTCTACCCGTATGGATCTGGATCGGTATCAATTTCAAAGGATGTCCTAACTTGTCGCAGCCATTCATTTCATAATGTAAGTGCATAGGCCTATACGTCAGCAGGATCCCAGGCTCCAGGGCTGATTAATTAAGTGAAAGTTAAGGAAAATATGAAGTGACCTCATTAAAGAGAACATTCAAGGATACATCGAGTCTCTTGGATTTCACGTCATAGCATCTATATTCGGACTGAGCATATCCAAAAAAAGACACAAGTGCTTGCCTTGAGGACAATTTCTCTCTTAACTGCGCAAGAATATGAACAAAAGACGTGCATCCAAACACTCGCGCCTATAGGATGGTGCTGCCCCAGTAAGAAGTTCATGAGGTGCCGCTCTAGCTTCTTCCCTCTCTCTTCTAATAAGGCAGGTTTCAAAAGCCCCTTTCTTAAGAGATAGAGCACTGCTTACTCGACAGCTCAAAGCTGACCAGTACAAATGTGATCTGTCCTCGTTTACGTACCCTACTGGCACTCTTTCGCCCTGCCTCCTCCTCTTTCACTGGCTTCTACTTGTCTTTTTTTTATTGGCTGATTTCCAGGTACATCATGAACTCCCCTCGGCCAATCCTCACTCGTCCGTCCTTGCTTAGAAAAAAGATGTTTGGCTGAACCCCTATCTCTTGATTGATCTGATCAGACGCTTGCTTTTCCCGCGTGCTTGTCACTTAATAATCTTATTTCTACAACTATAGATTTGGAGCCAATCAGGTATCACCGCGTGTCAAACTGTGTCAGGCGGGAGACAGAAGGACTATTCCGCTGATTCCTTTCCAATGAGAACTAGACACGCGTCCCATATCCCCATGTGCTTTATTTTGTTAGTCTATGATTTATGAGTTGGACTGTTCCTCCATGTGTTTGTCTTTGTGTGGTTTCTGAGCTAGGAGCGCTTAGAATTTCAGTTCTACTCATATACTATAAAATAATAGCTAGCTACTAACAAGGGGGACTGTTGTCTGACTCTTTTCATGAATCTGATTTTATACTGGTAAAAAGGGTAGGGGCATTCTATTTGATTTGACTTTATCTTAAACTTCTGTGGATAGATATTTTAAACATAATGAAAATAGGGTGGTCTACGATCAGAACTGGTCGGTGTTCTGCGGCAGTAAGTGAAGGCATCAGAACAGGAGTGATTCTGGTTCTGGAAGGCACGAACGGTGACAGAAGAAGTGACGATGGATGTATCGAATGTGCACAGAGAAGGAGCAAAGCAGTCCCAATTCCCACGGATCTGCTATTGGGTTGTGACAGTGAATCAGATTCATAGATTGTATCTCTTTTTTCAATCGGAATTGATAGAGCTGAATCCCGTTAAAAGGGCTATGCTAGCATTGGTCACATAGGCTTGAACCGCTTAGGCTCGACTCTTTGCAAGAATGCCTTGTGAAAGAGGCCAATTATACTTTTTTAAAAAAGTATGCCATGCCATCCGTAACAAAGTAGGCTGTTCTCGAATCATCTGTGGCACTTGCCTGATCGTAGACCACCCTTGATCCGCTTTAAAACTAGCCTTGACTCTGGCTTTGCCTCCCGGGTGAATCTCTTCGATTCGGAATTTCACTATCCCTAAAAAAAAGGCTTTTCTGCTGGAAGGTATTAGAATGTGGGTGCGTACTGCTCTTTTGACTAGTATGACTTCTTATTGGTTGTGGCTGATTGTGAGCTGGTGCGCGTAAGATTAGGTTCGTCCGTGACGCTTTTGGGCGGTGCCCCGGATCCTTACGAGCAGAGGATGATCAAATCCGCTACATCCACCCTCTGCCCTGATCCTGAATCTACTTTAGACTAGCTTTACATTACGAAATACCCATCCGGGAGTTCGAGGAAAAAACCCGGAACCCGATCTACGGCCGAATAGCAACTTGCACGTAAGTAAGCATACACAAACATCGCAGAACTCAAAGCGATCATAGCGCTGATCTCCTTATCTACATAGTCATTCTTGCAGATCCGGGCGTTGCGTGGTTGTTTTGCAAGATCTCGCTTTCAGTTCGTAGAGTGGGTCAAACATTCAGCTTGATTCGTTGGTGCAGTCACCTCCTTATCTTATGATTTGAAACTCTATTTTGCCTACACAAAGAACTCCGTTCTTGCTTGGTGAGTCCCTTCGTTTGCTTTGTGTGCTCTTTCGGTTTTCTAGTAGCAAGATCTGGTGGTTTGAAGATTGAATCAGTGGTCAGCCTGTGCTTGAACGACGGCATTCCAAGAAGCAACTTCCTATGGTATGGGATGGTCCCCTATTGATGAATCAAATCACTCGAAAGAAAGTAATTTCACCGGCAAATCAATATTCTTTTCGGCGGTGAGAATCGTTTAGCTCGGTTAACAACTGAGCAATCAGGGAAAGATTCGTTTTCCTAGCATCAACGCGGATAAGACTGCCGCAAGAAATATGAAAAAAAAGTAGCTAGCTTTTGCTCTGTCGTATTGTCCGCTGCTTCACTCGAATCCCTAAGATTGATGTGGAAAGATGAAAGGTTCAAGGAAGTCAACGGGTGATCGTTCGTTCAGTACAACGAAGGTGATCAAAATGTAAATTCGTAAAGAAGAAGATCGACTAGCCAACAAAAGTAGAGGACCTCCTTGAGATGGGAAGATGGCTTGATAACTGAGAAGAATGTTCTTAAATAGCGCACCAAATGCGCGCAATAAAACAGTGCACTAGAAAGAAAGAGGAGCACCAGGAAGTTGATTCCCAATTATGAAGCTGAAAAGCAAAGAAAGAAGAAGGAAGAGATTTTACCAAAAAAGCTTGAGGCTTTCATGATCAATGAATAGAATGCTGGCTGCTTACTTGAATGTCCCAATACCTTCAACAATGTTTGAATTATCTAATGGTCTTTAGGGAAGGCATCAAAGAGGATCTCAACCAGCTCTAAGGATCCCAATAAGGTGTGGGTTTCCTTGACCAGGTCGGGTATATTTTTCCATTGTTTTAATCTACAAAGTGTTGTTGGTCGTAGAAGGAGGTTGGACTTGTCGACTATCGATCTGCATAGAATGCGATACCATGCCTTGTCACAAAAGCTATTCCCTGCTCATTAATGACCCCGCCTTCTGTTCAATTCTCTCTTTACTAAGTGGCTTCTATGGCATGCATATCCAGATTTTCATGAAGCTTATTGAGGACAGCGGTTGATCTTTCATCTGGGCGGGATTCTATTCTCATAGAAACAGAAGCTTTGATCCCTAGGCTAGAAGACCGTTTATGCGATCTTATCACAGTGGTGTATGAAGGGAGACTTTCAAAGAAGCTTATGATGGCTTATGGATTCTTGAAATGCCGGCCCCGATCACATAAGCTTATGATCGAACCCTTTTCTATAGAAAGAAAGTGAGTGAGCCCAGCCCATGATTAAGTTTGGAATAGAACGCCACCCCCTATTTGGGTAAGGCTGAAAGCCTCGGCACGCACGAAAACAGAAGGAATCCAGACGCCGGCAAGAAAGATTATAAGTGGAAGAATCCGTGCGTGGAAACAAATGGGGAAAGTCGAAAGCGGATCAGGAGAGAGAAATTCGACTATGCCTTGGGGAGATTCTATTAACAAGCAAGGGCTTACAATAACGAGTGCTCATAACGTACTTACTTCTCCATATCAGTCATTTTCTTAAGGATCTCTCTCCCTTCTGGGAGGTGAAAGCCTATGCATAGTGGTAAAGGCATAAGACCTCCAACTAAAATGAAGGGAGTAAGGTTCTAATCCTCCTAAAAAAAGTGAGCGACATCTTGTACGATGTACGTTCTGGCTGCTTGCAAGCGCTCGTTTGAACAGGTAGACCGGGGAAACTGCATATGATCTCCTGTAGCATGCGTGAATGTGGTAGCTCGGAAATGTCATTGCCCATTAGTTTGGGTGCGTTCTGCTTGCCATCTCCCCGATTGAATAGATAGCTCTTACAATGTTCGCTTCACTCCCAGCATTGAAAAGAGGCAGCCTCATGTCAATATGAGCTCGCTCGGAGATCGTGATTTAGGCGAGCTTCTCGCTTTCCGCTAGACCCGCCCTCTAGCTGTAAGAAGCTTTTCGGATCGTTCCTATCGAACAAGTTCGAACCGGCTTTTTCTTTGATAGTCGACAAGCTTGATTTATAGCTAATTCCATAGAATTGGGCCGACCGCCTGAAACAAAAAGAGTTTCAAACCTGTTGAAGATCCTTGTGGCTCCGGATCCTTCCAATCCAGCCGATTCCGAATCGACCAATTTCGGGATCTTTTGCAGCGAAGGCCTGTCATCGAATTCTTCAAACTTGGGGCTGAATGAAACTAAACCATGATTGATCTTACTATCAATCTGTCATACAGAGGCTTAACTCTGGCTCTCTCTACGGGTGGAGGGAGAGTTTACGTCAAGTTGAGCTGAAAGCGA